AGCATTTGACTACGTACCACTAAAGGGTTTAATCGCAAACTTGACAGATAACCCAGAAACTCTAAATTATCTTTTGATAATTTATTTATATTGACCTTTTGCGATTGAAACCATACAGAAAAATAACATTGCCATAAATTAACAAAATAATATTTCCATTTATTCATCAGAAGCGGAGTATCTTTTGTTGCTAGAATGCATCTTCCGTGATATCTAACATAATGTATGAAAGGATCCTCGAGCAACCCTAGGATCGCCGGAAAATTATTAACAAAAACTTTCAAAAAATGTTGTATTTTTCCATAGAATAAAATTCGCTCAAAAAGGACTTCATAAGATGTCGATCGTAAATGCGAAGACCGCTTGCGTAGAAAAAAAAAGATGGATTCGTATTCACATACATGAGAATTATATAAGAACAAGAAAAATCTTGGATTCAAAATTGATTTTTTTTTAATATTAAAATTCTTCCAATTACAATACTCGTATAAACAGAACCGAAAAAAATGCAAAGAAGAGGCATCTTTTACCCGGTAACGTAGGGTTTGAACCAAGATTTCTAGATGGATGGGGTAAGGTATTAGTACATCTAACACATAATTAAAATATGCTAATTTGTCTTCTAAAAAGGGAAATATTGAATGAATTGATTGTAAATTATAAGATTTTTTTAATTGTTTTCCTTGGAAAGAGGATCCTAATCTTAGGGAAAATGGAATTTCTACAATCACTGCAAATAAAACAGATATCATTTGATAATAGAAAAGACTGGTATGCCCCAAAAAGGGATTTTGGTTCAAATCCTTAGTGGGAATAATCAAACGATTCTGTTCATACATTCGCAAAATAAAGCGTTTCACAATTAGTGAACTATATTTTTTGTCATAATCCTTATTTTCCAAGAAAATAGAGCGATTTCTATTTAATCTATTTAAACCATGATCATAAGCAAGTACATAAATATACTCCCGAAAAAAAAGTGGATATAGAAAACTCTGTTGCCGAGCCCCATCGAACTCTAAATATCCTTGAAATTTCTCCATTTGGATTGAAATTCGATTTGAACTGAAGGTAAAGTCTTTATTTTCTTGAGTTCTGAAATGACACATAGTGCGATACAGTCAAAATAAGGTATTAGACTACGAAAGCGATAGATACCTCATAAACAGGTAGACTGCTAACCGGATTCTCTATCTTTAATAGGTTTCTGTTCGTTATATTATAGAATAACAAAACAAGATGATTAGAAATCCTTTATTTTTTTAACCTAATCGCTCTTTTGATTTTGGAAATATATCTTTTTTTTATCAATATACTGCTTCTTTTACACACTCCAACCTAACCCAAACGGACTAGGTAAAAAAATAATTAGGACTCATGAAAAAATTGATAATAACACGCAAGAAAAAAATGCCTTCCCATACCCGTATTAGGCACTAATCTATTTTTAACATTTAATTAGATCGGGTAATTTTTCAAATTACGAATGGAAGCTCGTTTCTTTTTTTTTCCTGGAATCAGGAAAACTTGTTTTTTTATCCATCCATTTATATTTATTCACTTGACCCAAATTGGAATTCCCTTTTTTTTTTCGACATCGAAAACAAGGTTGTACCGATCAGGAAAGCAAAAAAAAAATTATCTGAATTCTCCCTTGATACGACATGCTATTTTTTCCATTCATTCCTTTCAGGATCAGTCGTGGTCTTACAAACTCTACCGCAGATCTGGACGAATCCTTTTCTTCATACAAATGTGTAAAAGATGCTAGTCGCACTTAAAAGCCGAGTACTCTACCGTTGAGTTAGCAACCCCAAAAAACAAAAAAAGAACGTACTGCAAATATGTAGATACAACCAGAATAAGAAAAAAAAAAATCCAGTCGTGTGTGCGTCAGGGATAAATGGATCCATTTATCTATGAGAGAATTATATTTGGTCCATACACTGTTGTCAATATGATTGTGAATTTTTCATATAGTGAAAAGAATAGAAAAATCAATAAAAAAGCTTAACCCCTTGGTTTGTTAGTTCATACAATGAATGAACACTAAGCCAGTTAGGGTAATCTCAAATCTTTTTATCCTTTTTTAGACCCATTTTTTATGGCCTTTAATTTTTTATGATGAATAAATTATTCATATATATAATATATATATTAGTTTTATTCAGAATTAATATATTATTTTCTATACAGTATTTTTTTCTATACAGTAAAATTTTGTATTTATACAAAAATTAGAATTTATATAAAATAGATCCAAAATTTTTTTCATAAATTTGTTTATGATTATAAAACATAGTAGTTGTTAGCAGGGTATTTTTTAGTATTCGTACCTTAGGAGGTAGACTACTAATAAATCGAAATTCTAATAAATCAAAATAAATATGATGGCAGTGAAAGAGGAGGAAAGAGAAGAGTAGATAAAATTTGATATCAAGCTATATATGAGTCTTTCACATCCTCTTTTTTATATTTCATTAATTCAATTTCGTTTTATTAAGACTTAATTCCGTAAAAATCCCTGCCTTCTTTGAAATATCATGAACTGTTCTTGTTGGTTGAGCGCCTGTTTTAAGAAAATCGAGAATAGCAGGAAGATTTAAATAAGTTTGATTAGTTATCGGATCATAAAAACCCACTTTGCTAAGATCTCTTCCTTCTCTTCGGGATCGAACATCAATTGCAACGATTCGATAAACGGCTCATTGGGATAGATGTATATGAATAATACCCCCCCTAGAAACGTATAAGAGGTTTTGGCCTCGTACGGCTCGAGAAAAAAAATTCAATGAGTAGAAGTTAACTTTAACTCTCTGTATAAAATTCAAATAGTAAATTCAAATATTAAATAGATTAATAAAAACATTAAATCAATTAGCCAGTATTGAAACCCTAAATATTTTTTTCCATAAAAAGCATTCGTAACATTCGTACTCTCGTAACTCAAGTTAAATAACTCTCAAATATCTCACCAGAGAATCCTTAAGTACTTTTTTTATTTTTTTATTGAGTAGTCTCTAGCCCGTTTTTTGTTTGTCTCATTTTTTCGAATCAATTTTGATTCTTCATTCTGATCTAGTTGTTCAAACAATTGAAAACTGGATTTCCTTGTTTCAGGATTCTTTATCTTTACTTTGAATCTTTAGGTTTAGACATGACTTCGGTGATCTTGAATCGTTTTATTAAAAAAGGGCAGCAACAAACCCCTTATTTTGTTTATGATTTATTTTCTTTCTATACAAAGAATCATCAAAACGCTTGATTCACGCATGATAGACTTTTGATTCAAAGAATTTTACAATTTTCCGAAAATTCCCTTTTCCATTGTAAAATTGCTTGAAAGGACTTTTTTTTTCAATATAAAAAGACTTACGAAGTTGTTCCAACTTATTGATTCGCACTAACCCTAGATCCTTACTCCTGCGAAAGGAATAAAAACTTTCTATTCTCCTCGAGCTCCATCCTGTACTCTTTTTTATATTCCAAAAAAGTGTAGGACTCTGGTAAAATAGAACACAAAATGTCGAGCCAAGAGCACCTATATTCCTATATAAAAAGTGGCGGATGAAAAAATCCACAGCAGATCATGTCCTTCAATTCAAGTCGCACGTTGCTTTCTACCACATCGTTTTAAACGAAGTTTTACCATAACATTCCTCTAGTTTGTGTAATTGATTCAATTATGGAATCATGAATAGTCATAGTTCAGTCAGTATATCGTAATCTATACTTTTTCTTTCTCTATGAATGGAATAGTGAATTTACGCGTAAAGGTTCAGTCAGAATTCAAATGAATCCCATATTAGTTTGAATAGAAATCTATATTTATATATATAAATATAGATTTTTTTTTATTCAAACTCTTAGAATCTATGGTTCGGCCTTACTTACCCGCATCACACACAAATTAAAAAAGCAAATAGATTTTTTTGAATTCGGTTGAAATGATGAAAAATAAATTTATTCTTCTTTTCATTTCAATATTTTATTCTTAAAAAATATTGGATTTTTAAACAGAACGAGAAAGATGGTGTACAAAGGCAATAGAAGATTGATTCCGTAATGACTGTACTCTGGGACGGAAGGATTCGAACCTCCGAATAGCGGGACCAAAACCCGTTGCCTTACCGCTTGGCTACGCCCCATTTCTATTTTTATTGAAGACTACTAAAAGAGTAATATTCCTATTGGTTGTTCGTCAATTCAAACTGAAATATAGATTACATTGGTGCTAGAGTTTTAACACGTGTAGATAGCAAATCAAACTTACTTTATTGATCATTACATAGAATTCAATTAAGATATTGTATGAAAATATTATTTCTTTCATTCTCATAAGAGAATGAAAGGATTTTTGATTGAGTAAGTTCAACAAAGTCTTTTTAGACTATCTTTCTTTATTTTTTTCCTTATATAAAAAATTGATTAATAACTCAATCAAAATTAAATTATCCACAAGAACACCAATTTTTGTTATGCTTAATATATTTAATTTGATCTGTATTTGTTTGAATTCTGCCCTTTTTTCAAGCACTTTTTTAGTCGCCAAATTGCCGGAGGCCTACGCCTTTTTGAATCCAATCGTAGATGTTATGCCCGTAATACCTCTTTTCTTTCTTCTCTTAGCCTTTGTTTGGCAAGCCGCTGTAAGTTTTCGATGAAATTCTTAATACTGTCTTAAAAAAATTCACGATTTTGATTCTTCCAACAATTCAAAAGATCAAAAAAATCTTGACGTATGAACGAACTCTCAATTCAAACATTGAATTTTTTTGGTAGCCATACTAAATCTGGATCATTTCTATATTCCTAAATTTTATCCTCTTTTCCCTAAATGAAAGAACCTAATTAGATTAGAGTTCACCAAAAAAATATCTAGATGTTGATATGCAAATCTGTTTGAATCTGAAAGATTCTACTATTATCTTAATTACAAATGACTTTCTGAAACCTTTTTTTTTGATTTATTGGTATCAAAATTAGATATTTGGTATAAAAATAGAGAATCTATTCTCTTTTTTTTTTTTAGTAAGATCTTGGAGATTGTGTAATGCTTACTCTCAAACTTTTTGTATACACCGTAGTTATATTCTTTGTTTCTCTCTTTATATTTGGATTCCTATCTAATGATCCAGGACGTAATCCCGGACGTGAAGAATAAAAAAGAAAGGTTTTTTATTGCTTTATTTAATTAGTGGAACTGCTCGAATTTTATTAGGATTTTATCTATTACACACCATCAAAAGGAGAAGGGGAAAGAGAGGGATTCGAACCCTCGGTACGATTAACTCGTACAATGGATTAGCAATCCAACGCTTTAGTCCACTCAGCCATCTCTCCTAATCGAAAAGGGATACTTTTTTAGGTTGCATTAAACAAAAAAAGGCTTGAAAAAGAACCTTCTGCACTTTATTCTTAAAATAAAAAGCTTTCTTTTTTTGTATAGATTATTCTTTATATTATATATATTTTTTCATTTTCTATATTTTATTATATATACATAAAATATTTATCCTCTATTTATATATATATAATATATATATTACTATTATATAACTGTTTTTATAGAACTTTCTCAATAATTCTAGTTACATTCAAAATTTAGATAAAGATTAGATAAAGAAAAGGCGTGAACTCGAAAGAGAAATAAATAAAACCACAATAATAGAAATAGAGAATCCTTTTTTATTTTGTCTCGGCAAAACACAAGTAAAAGATCTTTTTTATTTTAATAGCCTGGCCTGGTCAGTCCCCAGCCGGGCCTTTTTTTGTTAAAGTTAAAAAGACTCATCCGATGGATTTTTAGCCAAAAACGATTTGAAATTGAAAAAAAAAAAGTGGAATTGAATCCGCTTTTACTAATTTTATTAAGTCAACGCTAGAATTTTCTAATTTTTTTTTCAGATTTTTTTATTTTTTATTAGACCCCCGATTACTTTGTTCGACAAAAGGTTAATTTATATGCAATAATTGCATTGTAGCGGGTATAGTTTAGTGGTAAAAGTGTGATTCGGTCCTTTAATCCCTTTAATAGTTAAAGGGTCTCTCGGTTTGATTCATCTTCCGATCAAAAATTTTATTTCTTAAAAGGATTTAGTCCTTTCCCTTTCAATGAAAGATTCAAGGAAGATTATAGATTCTCGTAATTTGTATCCAAAAACTCTAATCAATTCTAAATTTGGATTATGAAATTCCGAAACATAATTTTTGAATTGGATGACTATTTACAATTCAATAAGTATAACAAGAGGATCCATGGATAAAGCTAGAAAAGTTTCTTTCTAATCGTAACTAAATCTTCAGTTCTATTCATTGTTTGGTATAGAAAAAATTGAAGCAAAATAGCTAGTAAACGAGAACTTTGGTTTACTAAAGACATCGACATATTATATTGTTTTAGCTCGGTAGAAACCAAATACTTTTCCTAAGGATTCCCTTAAATAGAAATAAAGAACGAAGTAACTAGAAAGATTGTTCGAGTTCGACTGATCTATCTTCTAGAAGGATCATCTAGAAAGCAAAATTTTCTGTGAAAGTACCCAGACGGAAAAAAAAGCTAACATAGATGTTATGGGTCGAATTTTTATTTCGATTTCGTTCCCGTCTTTTTTTATTTGGGAATTTCTCCATCCATCATAAAGGAGCCGAATGAAACCAAAGTTTCATGTTCGGTTTTGAATTAGAGACGTTAAAAATATAAAAATGATCGATCGACGTCGACTAAAACCCTTAGCCTTCCAAGCTAACGATGCGGGTTCGATTCCCGCTACCCGCTCTAAATTCACAATTGCCCCCTTTTTTTTATTAGAGACAAATTTCTCTATTAGAATTGTCTAATAGCAATTGTGTATTGAAGTGAATTCAATACACAATTGCTAAAAAGATTTCGCACATTCTTTTTTTTTTAACAATTAATTGGAAAGTAAAAAAAAAGCGAAAAGCGTCCATTGTCTAATGGATAGGACATAGGTCTTCTAAACCTTTGGTATAGGTTCAAATCCTATTGGACGCAATATCAATATCGATATATTGATATTTATCTATTATTTCCATTTCTCTATATTATATAGAATATATTTTTCTTCTATTTCGAAAAAAGATAAAAAAGAAATAGAATAAGAAAGAAATTCTGAATGCTTTAAGATTTAATATTAAACAGATATTAGTTATATACTTCTTTCTATTATATATACTTGACTTATAGACTTCTATTTATAGAATTTCTTAAAAATTTAATTAAAATTAAAGAGTCAAATTGACTAACGAATCAAAAATAAGAAGGATCCGTTTCGTTTCTTTTTTTATAATTTCTCCTGAAGTAGAAAACGTTCCAGTTGCTCTTGAATACCTTCTTTCAAAAAGCTTTCTGCTTCAGCGGTTAATGTCTTGGTCGAGGCTATGATTTCTTGAAACTGAGGTTTATTCGTTTTTAAGTAAGTGCGTAACTGAACGAGAAATTTTCTTACTTGTCCAATTTCTAATCCATCCAGATAACCA